CATTTGTCTCTATCTATTGGTGGGGAGGTATATGAAGGAACGAATCAGTGGATTGAGGAATGAAAGCTCGAAGACAAAGAGAACCGGGCTTTTCCAAAGAATTACTGCAGCTTTCCCACTCCCTTTGATTATCATATACAAAAAAGTCTCTTCCACTTTCCTACCAAATCTCTCTGTATTCTGGCACATAAATGAAGGGATCGAAGAGATTATGGCAGATCATGTTCACCAAGAAATGACCCGAAATTGGATCTTGGTCTATTTGAGATTGTTCCTTTTAATCGTAATCAAAGATGTTTTCTTGTCTCTCGTTTCTTTTCTGAACAAATCGAAGAACCTAATGGATCGAACTCATTCTTGGCACCGCCTGGGCCAGGTCGCCCACTGCTACTCTACATCTCGGCCACAGCCCGACTGCTACTGAAAGTCTTCCTGGCCTAGCAGAGTGGGTCCTTCTTGCTTTCAGGAAAAGTGAGGCATATTTATATGTTCAAGTTATCCCATCGGTGTCCGCTCTGATCTTCCCTTCTACCTCCAGAACTCTGAGGTTGAAGAAGTTGCGTAGATCAGATCTCCTTCTTTGATATGGCCGTTCCAGGTAGGGGATGAAGGATGATTCTTTGATGAAGACCGGCTGGAGCCGATGTTCCCAGCCTTGATTCACGTCCAAAATGGAATGGGTCGAATTCCACCAAGTCATATTTTTGCTCATTCCTCAATAGCATCCTGACGGAGGAAGGAATTCCAATGTTATATCTCTATTCAACAGAGATCATTTTGCAGGCCCATCCCCCTTTCTCTAATAAGGTAAGGTCCAGACTATTTCCTTGTTGCTCTATGGCAGCTTGGCAATCATCAACATAAGGCTGAGTCACGAGATCAAGAATTCTGACTTCATGATCGGGAAGACCATCAAAGTCAAAGTCATTTCTACTATTCAGAACTCCAACCTCCTTCCCTTCCGCTTTCTCATCATAATCCGGGAAAGATTCCGCCTGAACAGTTACCACTTCCCGCTCTGTCTCTTCTTTCTTCTCAATAGCATATTCTATTATCTCTTGGAGGGGAAGGAATCAAAACCATGCACTCATCTGAGCCAGGTGGAGCATGCATGAAGGAGTGAGATGCTTCTTCCCCAATTACCTCCTGAGTTCTTATCTTCTTCTCGTTGCCTAGAGTGAGTCTGCTAACTATAACTGACATCATCAAACTCAAATAAAAGAGAACGAGCGAGATAATGTTATGGGGAGGATCAAAGCCAATCAATCGCAGGAAAGCCGGTACTCAAAGAAAAAGGAGAACGCTTTAAATAAAGGGCGAGGGAAGAAAAAGCTCCTGAGATACCTTCGAAACCTCGGAAGCCATTTTCTTACCTGCAGGGGTTTCGGATCACTCACCCATGCTAGTAAGGTTGGTGGAGCTACCGAGAATAAAGAAAGCCTTCAAGTTCTTTGATTGTTGGGCTCATTCCACTTGTGGAAGGTGTATGGAGGCAAGAAGTGAGGGGCGCACCTATGTTCCAAGTCTACACCAAAGGCTCAATAAAGTGTTGAGACAATTGAATGGGGAGTGCTTCTCTGATATTTCCGCGAGGGTTGAACAGGGTAATTTAGAGAGTGTTCAAAGGCTGGTACAGGCCAATCCGAGCTTTCCGAAGCACAGAACCCTTCCAAAGAAGCTCCCTACGGTGTCCCTGGTTCCAGTGTGCTGAACGATCTTTTGAGACTGAGCACAAACCTCCGGTTTCGGACGTGAGTGACTTCCACCACGTCAAGGCTCCGATTAGCTCAATACGATTCACGGAGATGCTATATTGGGCAAATCCGGGTTTCCCTTATTCATTTATCGTCGTCGACAAAACCTGGTAACGGATTTTCTTCTTCCATTTTAGTAACTCCGGCAGTATGGACCTGCTTAGGAAAGGTCTACTTGTCGATCTGCATCGGCCTCTTGGACTCCGGGAAGGCAAGCAGCATCCCTTTCTCGATGAAGTTCTGCACGATTTGGTTAGTTTAGAAGTCAGCCTGAACTTACTTTGAAGTCTTTGGCTCAGCCCGCCAACCTTGCTTCGGAATTCTCCAAAGGATGGGTGGAATGGCGCTGTAGGAACCGGTCGGATTCGAACCGACGAATAAAAGTTTTGCAGACTCATGCCTTAGCCTTATATATTAGTAAGCTACGGTTCCCTATCAATTCCATGTCTTTCTCCCTTATCCGACTTTGCTTCACAGGGTGAGACCAGGAATAACAGATGCCGGAATGCTTTGGGAGGAAGGGCACAACATAGGTGGATATGGATGGAATCGAGAGGGAATAAAAAGTCCGGTGTGTGTTGGAGCTTGTGAGCGTTCACGCTCTCAGTTCCCGACATGCTCTGGACAGGACACTGACGAATAATAGAACTGTTGAGGGGTGACTAACCTTGGTTGGGGGGTCGCCCTAAGGTTACGATCCGTTGGGTTGGGAAACCAACCTGGATCCTATTTCCTCCAAAAGCACTACCGATTGAGAAAAAGAATGCTGGTGCTACTTATCAAAGGGCGATGATGAAGATATTTCCGGACATACAACATAAGACAGTTGAGTGCTACGTTGACGACTTAGCTGTCAAAAGAAAGAAGACCATCTAGATGATCTGCGAAGAGTGTTTGAGCGACTGCGAAAGCACAAGCTACGGATGAACCCTGGTGAATATGAGTGCTTCTTCGGTGTTTCGTCCGGTAAATTTCTTGGGTTCGTAGTTCGAAAGCAAGGCATCGAGCTAGATCCAGTAAAGGTTAAGGCCATTCTGGAGATGCCACCACCAAAGAACCTAAAAGAACTGAAAGGGTTCCAAGGAAGGCTGGCATATATTCGACGGTTTATCTCCAATCTGTCTGGTAGATGCCGTCCCTTCTCACGATTGATGAAGAAAGGCGTTGACTTTGTTTGGGATGCTAAATGCCAAGAAGCATTCCAAGATATCAAGTAATATCTCACAAAGCCTCCGGTTTTAGCAGCGCCTATTCCGGGAAAACCTTTCATCTTGTATACAAGAGCTCTAGATCACTCATTGGGAGCGCTTTTAGCCCAAAAGAATGAGGACGGTCATGAAGCAAAGCAGCTCTATACTATCTCTCAAGGATGTTGCAAGGTGCAGAACACCGTTATACTCCAGTTGAGAAAGAATGTCTGGCGCTGATGTTTGCAGTACAGAAGCTAAGGCACTACCTACTGTCTAACACGGTGTATCTGGTCTCGAAGATCAATCCTCTCAAGGTCCTCGTGACGAAAGCTGGGTCACTCAATGCTCACATGGCAAAGTGGTCAATTCTACTGTCGCAGTATGACATTCGGTACACGCCTCAAAAAAAAGGCCATTAAAGGGCAAGCCAGGAAAGACATTCTATCTATCCTCGTCTAACAGCCAAATTGGATTAGCTACATGCCTAAGCTAGTCCATTACAGAACCACACGTAGCTACATCCAACTACAGGAACAAGAACAGCAACCTCATCCATTTAGGAAAGGCAGGAAATCCAGAACTAAGACCGGAAAGAGGCAGCGGCAACTGATTCTACTAGATAGGCATTGAAGCTCTTGGAGTCTAAGACTTCTAACTCGCGTCTTAAGTGATCTTCGACCAACCCTCAGGACAGATCAAAGAGGAACTAGAATAGGGGAAGTCATGAGGATAGCTAAAGGCAAGGATCTCATAGATCAGGGTGGGCATAGAGAGGAAGGAAGGAGCTGCTAAGGCTGTCTTTCAAAAGAGTCCTCCCTACTATTTGATCTAAATACTATGCCCCTTACAACATAGGGCTAGCAGCACTCTTAGCTTCCTTGCAAGTGCTAAACCTTGATAAAGGAAGGAAAGCTACATACAAGTCCCAAAGGAAAGAAGCCAGTCATTAAGCACTCATCCATCCTTGCTTCTTATTAGCCTTAGGAGCAAAAGAAAGAAAGCTTAGGAGAGCTTCCAGTCAATGAAGGAGGTAAGGCTCGGGCTCCCCTCATAGGCTGAGGCAGGGTAAGAAAAATCACTCTATTTTAGAGTCAAGTTCAGATCATCTTGAAATTAATGCTCAATAGCTACAGTTTCCATAGTCTGATAGTGCCGACTCATACTAACAACTGGAGGGGGTACCTCAATGGCGGGATAGACAGTAAGAAAAACCTTACTTTAATTAAAAAGAAAGCGCTTACCATCTTTTTGAATGGGACTTGTTTTTTCATCAAATTACCTTAGATGTGCGCGTCTTTGTTTGTCTTTGCTATGGTCAGAATGTCATGAATTTCAAGCATCAATTTGATTCTCGTGCAAAACCTGCTATCTTCATTGCTTACCCCCGCAACAAAAATCTTTGATCTTGCCTCCTGTCCCTATGTGCCAGCCGCCACCTTTTTTGAAGAGTCTTTTCCTTTTCATAATCAAGACCTCCTTCATTCTTCTAATCCCACCGTCCTTCCTCCCTGACACAGCTCTTTTCTATCCTCCCAAGGTTCCACTCATTTCACAAGTCCATTCTCTTCCCATTTTAGATCAATCTTTCGGTCCTGAACCTAGCACATCATCAGATGCATTACTTGAATCATCTACGCCACCAACTTCTGAAATGCAATCTACTCCTCAGCAGGGCTCCTTTCTTGACACTAAAGCACCTCGTCGATCAACTCGACCTCATCACCCACCTGCTCACCTACGTGATTCTTACTGCTCTCATGCCTTATCGAGCATGCCTCTTCAGCAAATGGCCTAGGTATAGGTAATCCTTTTCCACTTTCAAATTCTTTATCTTACTAATCTTCATCTTTTTCATTTCTCACATCTTTATCTTCTAATGATGAACCCAAGACCTTTGCTAAAGCCATTCAACTTCCAGAATGGCCTGAGGCTATGCAGGCTGAAATTCAGGCTCTTGAAGGAAAGAAGACTTGGACTCTCGTCTCACTTCCTTCAGGGAAAGAAGGCATTGAACCCTCGATATCTGTATCTGCCATTCCCTTAATCCAGTCCTTTCAACCTTCACCTCGATCTCAAGAACTGGCATTGAATCTCTCTCCTGCAATCTTACCTGGCAACCAATCTCCTACTCAATCCCTTCAAGCTGTCAACTGCCATCCCTATATCTTCCATTCAATTCCGTCTCCTGAGCTTTCGAGCTTTATCTCCCAACCAGGCTCTCTTATATAGGTATTACGTCCCTGTATCCTTCACTGGGAATCTGTTACTGGCTTCTATCGCCTGTCTGCTGTCCGGTTATATCGGCAACATTGTAAGTGAAAACAAATGATAGTGTATTGCCCCAGACATTGAACTTCCCATCTAAGTCCCTGTCTGTTTCCCTGGGCTCGATCCCTAAAACTGGTAGCTGTCTCCTTCTCCCTCTATCCCAATCTGCCTTCCTCTCAATTGATCTCTGCCGCCCCCTCGACCTATAAATCTATATATGCTATCTGTATCTTTCTCAGCTGGAAGTCTTTAACCGTAACCAGCCCCTCAATTCAAGCTGTCAATCCCAGCAATCAAGCAATCGAATAAAGCCGGTCGACACCTAACTCTCTCCTTCGGAAGGCAATCCCAGCAGCAGTAAGTGAATCCATCTATTAAACCCCCAACACTAATGGATGCTTAAGAAAGCGGAACCAAGCCAGCTATTGGTCAATATGGAGATTGATTCTAAGCCAGCAATCCAGTCTAAGCGAGTGAGTCATATAAGTCTTACCAATCGAATCAAAGCAATTGAGCCAATCGGAGCCGGCACTTTGGAGATAAAGCCTTTCGATCCCCTTCCTCAATCTCTCGTTCAATCGGAGCTTCTCGTGGCAACCTCTCTTCCTGCCTTTAGAATGCATATAAAGAGCGAGCTCATATTCGAAACCCCCCGAGGGGGACTTGGAAGGGGTTAGCCCTCAATCTACTGGAGAGGAATTCCTGGGTCGCAATCAGGCAATTCGTTAAAGATATTCTTGACCTTTGCTTTCACATCCCTGAACTTCATCATTCTACTCTTGTCCACCATCGCCTTGCAATCTGATCCCTTGAGTCTCGGTTTCTTTGCCCTGGGAATGTCAGCCAACTCGATCTCGAAAGTCTTCCATGCACAACCAGCTTACGTAGAAAAGATTCCATGCCAATAGACTCGTGACATCCATGTACTGAGTCGTCAAATGAGGCACGTTAAGAAAGCCCAAGCTTATACGCATTGGCCCACAGGGTGTCCCAAGAGGGCCCGAATGAAAGACCCAAGCTTACATGAACCATCAAAGAAAGTCCTACAAATGAAGACTTGGGCCTGTCAAGCCTGCTTTCCTCGATGGAAGCCCACAGAAGGGCCAAAACACAACAAGCCTACCCATCATCAAAGCAAGCCCAAGCCCATGCAAGAAGGACCTCATTGTCATGGAAGCCCTTTCCTTACTCCTCAATATAGTCTATGAGAACGTTTTTCTGACCAACTCTCATGGCTTTAGGAGGGGGCGGGCCCCTAAGCTAGCTCTCGCCTTCTTCAGGATTTGCTCCTAAATTCCAGCTATGATCGACCTTTCGAATGAATGAAGTTAGAAGCTAAGGGCTTTGGTCGAGTGCTTTGCCAATCATTCTTCTATGTACGATAGTCATAAGGCAGGGGAAAGAAAGGCAGCTAGGAAGACAAGCTAATCCGAAAGGGCCAGCCCGAGCCAAGGACTAACAAGAAAGAGGAGAGACCGAGATGTGATTGCATACCTACCCGGTGCCTGAGTACATGTGCAAGCACAGCAAAGCCCGTTTTTCTTAATTGAGTCAAAAATGAGACTTTCACAGGTCCGATAGGAGCTCATCGAACTGAACCCTATTAGATCAAATAAAGGGAGGACCCCTAATTCGTGGGCTGAGTTCGAATAATATGCACTGAGTACTCGAACATAGTAATAGAGAGGGGTAACGACTAGGGAGTCAGAAGAGTGGCGAGACCTTTCCTACTTCTCGTTAGTTCTCCTTCTTTTTCTGTTCTTGCCGGAGTGCGCCAGTTCAGGAGCGAGGGATAAAAACCACGGGCAGCAGTTCTCTATCTCCTATAGTACGTCTCCTTTGCCTTGAAAGCCATTCACTTTGTTTGAGCAGTACTTTTCGGCTTGACTTGAATGAGTGGAGGAGGCTCTATGCTGATGCGGTCCTAACTCATCTCCCTATCTTGGGATCGGTCCAGACGCTCAGCAATGTTAGCCATGTCGAACTCGTAAGCAACAGAATCAAACTCAGAATCCACAGAAGAAACAGAATCAACTGAAGCTTATGAAACTATATCGACTGATGAAACTAGTTGTTCTATTGCAGATGCAGATTCAACCTCACCTCCTGAACATTCTTCGGTAAAGTGCTTAGCTCCTTCACCTTCGGCTAAAGTGGCATCCTCCTCTTATCGCTTATTGAACTATTTCCTACGGGACTCCAGTCAGTGCCTCTGTTAGCTGGCCTACTGAATAGATAGTTCTGTACCGTGTAGTCAGGGGGGCTGCAAGCGTCGGGAGAGGAAGCTAAAGCCAATTACAAACACTTCATAAACAGGAAATTCTTGATTGATCTCAATGAAGAGAAGCGTAACGAGGATGCTGCTTCATCAACAGACTCAACAGCTGAAACATAATCAACTCGATCTTCTGATGCTGATGAGACTAAATCGACTTATGAAACTAGCTTTGAAGCCCCCTTATTGGCCTACTTATTGATAAGTTACCTCCTCTCCGTCCCTTGGAAAGACTTTTTCCTATGATGGTAATTCCTACTATGAACTATCGTACCGTAAAGTAGCAAACAGAGGATCTGCGTCAAGAGCAGCTAAAAGAGGCAGAGCTAACAACCCGATTATCAACAGAATCAACAGAATAAGCTGAGGACGCCTTTACAGCGGCTGCAACCCTTGCTTAGGTTGCTGATTTAACTAGATCGACCAATGAAACTAGATCTAGCTCGACTGATTCCACAGAATCTGCCTTCCTAGCTGATGAAACAAGATCGACTGAATCCACGGCTTAATAGTAAACGAGATCCACGGATTCAACTTCAACTCCTAAACCTTCGGCTAAAGAGAGCGTCAAGCGAGGAGATTCAGAAGAAACAGAATCAACTGGCCCAACAGAATCTGAGAGGGCTGGTCAATCAACAGAAGACACTGCTGCTACCGTAGGTGCCGTAGCCTTTGCTTATCCTTCTGGCTTTATGGGTTTCTCTTTTAAGGCTAGCGCGTTATGGAAAGCTAATTGACCTTTATCTCTGTCTATGATGCTGGTGGTGTTGCTGGATCGACTGCTTCTAGCTCTCGAAATGGAACTGCTACTTATGCTTATTCAATTGGTGCTACTGAAGCTGGTGCTGGAGGATAGGGAACTGGACCAACTGGTTATGGATCCTACCTGTAGTAACGGCCTATGCTTGCTTTGTTGCTTGTGCAATAGGTTATTATATGGTCCCTATACCATTCAAAGGGCTCTACACTGGTCTGTCGTGATAATAGTGATGCTTCAACGTCAACGGCTTAAACCACTGCCTGTGCCTTAGCATTGATCGGGACAGAATGATGTTCGGATAACGAAGTGCAATTGGGTACCTCACGCATACATACAGATATTTGAGTAGCAAGATGTAAGATGCCGGGATGGAGTGATAAGAGGGCATGCTAAAATGATCGAATTCGATGTGCGTGGGCCTTATGTATAGTTCCAGATCCAATTCCAGGCGCATATCCAGTAGCGGAACCTACAGATTGAGATCGAGAAGCATAAAAACCAGAAACGGAAATAGAGTCAGCGGAAGTAACATAGAGATATGCATCTAGAAGCTCTGCATCGCGATCTTGAATTGCTGGTACTAGCATTCGACCTGGGAGGGAGGTTACTACTTAAAAGTGGTCAATCGGCTCTGCCTTCACCTCTGTGGCTTTACCTAAATCTCCAATGAAAGAACCTGGAGCTGCTTGCTCGGATGCTTCCTGTGCTACGGGTGCTTCAGGGTCTCTATCTTGATAAACTGCCTCTTTAACAGGCTCTGGAATGGGTCTTGCAATAGGTACTACAACCCTTGCTGCTTACTCTGCTGTTAGTGGTGCTTCCATTCGTTTCATTGGCGCAGGATTGGGATCTTAAACAACGGGCTCTGCTACTGAAGCTGCTTACTTAACAACGGTGATAGATTCTTCTAATGGCACTGAATATGGGTCACCTGGAACTTTAGCTAGCTCTGGATCCCGATCTGGAACAGGATCTTAAACGATAGGATCTTCAATGGGCTCTCGAACTACTGGAAAGGATGCAAGGCGATATGCTGGTGAATCAACCGATTATTCGACCGGATAACAAAAATGAGCTGATCAAGCTGGGTCTTCAACGGAATCAATTCAATCAACTGAATCAAGGTAAACGACTGACTGGATCTCGATCTGCTCCTTTCACCTTGACCTCTGCTAGCGGATCGGCTTCTAGCACTGGATCTTTATTCGCGCTTGGATCTGCTGCCTCTGTGGCTACTCTTTATGTTTATGGTCAACCTGCTGCTTACGGGACATGAAGGTATGCTACGGGCTATGGTATGGATCTGTATCGATTAATGATATTACCTCTGCTTTCTCTGCAATAATAAGCTCTCGATCTTGATCCGTGCCTGGGGACTATGCTACTGGCTATCGAACTGCTTCAATTGCTGCTGGGTTCCGATCAGCCTCGTAGCCGTCTAGCTCCTTCTTCGTACTCCGCCTTGAGCCTTCTCCTCAGAGATCTGAAAGTGGAATCAGGGAATGAGTCGATGGATGGGGAGACTCACAGACTCGAACAAATGGCTGACTCGTATCGGCCAACCAACTCACTCGTGCAACCGGGAAACGTGCTTGAAATCGAGAAACTCACCGACCCGAGGTGAAAGGGCACGGGGGACGGGAAGAGGGAGCCTCACGAAAGCAGACGAACAGGCAGACACACCGAAACGGAGAATCCACTTACTGACCATGTGAAGAGAGAGGTTCGATGGAGCAGCGGTGGATGTTGAGAGTTGGAGAAAATTCCCATCAAGTTAGAATTTATAGATCAAGGGCCCTCCTCAATGAGGTTTTGAACAAAATGCCTAAGAGCTATGCATCTGTTAGTGCTATGCCCAACATAACGATGGAATTTTCCATTTTGGGGGCATAGCCTAGAGGCTTAGGTTCTGGAGGCGGTCGATAGGTAGGCAAGCCCATCATGTTTAATACACTTTACTTGTCAAAGAGAACCCGGTCAGCAAAAGAAGTCAATTGTCGACGCCTACGCTGACCATTGCTTTGACCTTTCAAATTTGACTGTTGAACAGGAGCACTCTGGACTGTCGAAGCGATGGGGGCTACCTGGCGTGGCTGCTGATTTTGATGTTGTTGGGATGAAGGAGATTTCTTTTGTTGCCCTAATTGGAGTGGAACACAGGAGTATTGCTGTGGAGGTGGTTGACTCTGAACTTGAGATTGCTGGTAGGTTTGGGAGTGGAACTGTCTTTGCTGAGAAGCAGGTTGTTGCTGCTGGGTTGTCACAGCTTGGACGTTGTTCCATCTCCCCCTACGTCCCCTTTGGTTGCCTTGAAGTTTCTAGGGAACAAGGAGGGCCTGGATGCTAGACATCCCCGATGGCTTTGGATATGGTGCTAAAAGTCCCGAACTGAGGGAAAGCTCTAGGGAAGAACCCTTGCGCACCAAAGCTGAAAAAGCCCTTTCCCCTTTCTCTAATAATAAGGTAAGGCTATGAAGCATCTTAGAGTATGAAATTCCGTTTTTCAGCTGGATCGGGGCCTCTTGCTATTGTTCGGCCTGAAACAACTGTATTTAGTATTAGTAGAGAGAGAGGGGCTTTTTCGAAAGGATATCAACGTTTACGTATATAGATATAGTGAGTGTATGTGCGGGGTATAGGTATACCACTTACAAGAAAGAACCCCAAGTCAGTAAAGTAGTTAACCAAACACAAGTAAGTAGTTCGTCAGTCCTTCCTCCGACGCCTCCCGTTCATTCTTCTTCATTTCATCATGTTTATTGTGTTGTTCCGTTCATAGGTCCCAAGCCCTTCTTAGTTAGAAAGCCCTCCTCCCTCTCCTTAAGTTAAGAAAAAGAATGCTGCTTGATTGAACGAACATTGGTTGAACCTTTCTAACTGACACCCCAGTCATAATGCCACCCACGTCCTTTTTTTTTTTGAGTTCATAATAACTGGCAGGTTTCATTAATGAAAATCAAAGCGGAGGCGCGCCATCTGCTAGCATTGTGGTTTGGAATCGATTCTTTATCAATGGCCCACCCTTTCTTTGAACCTTGTCAATGATCGAACTTAAAGATATGAACTGAGTGCCATTTGATGAGTAACTGAGAACAAAGGAGAAGGATATGGAAAGAATGAAGTAATGAAAGAGGAAGTCATTGCTAGTAGTAACGACTTGTCACGATCCATTGGTTCATATAGAATCCATGTCCTAGGTGTATCAAAAAACATTCTTTTCGCTAAGCGTATATAATAAAATAGAGTGAAAGGGTCCACCCCGAAACCAAGGGGGTACTAACTAACAGCTGAGTCCTCTCCGAACCGCAGGAGATAGTTGCCCATCATACGGCTCACCAACTTCACTTGCCTCTATGGGGGGCTCGCTCCGGGCAGGTTCGGATCACTTACAATACACGGCTCTACCAAGGAAGGGGTTGGGTTAGGAGCGTTTTCAATAGAATTCGCTTCGCCCCTGTATTTGTTCGATGAGAAATCCGAGACGAAAAAGGAACCCATCTTTTCGACTGGGAAATGCGAGTCTGTTTTGTCCACTTTCTCCATCCCCCTCTATAAAAATGATCAAAAAGGAAGGCGAGCTTGCTTCTTATTCCCGTGTTTGATCTCTTCCATCTCTGCCTCGCTCGTTGTCACCTATGTTGAAGAAAGGTTTGGAACCCTGTAGAGAATGAAGAGAGGCCAAGGGTCTTCCTCTCAACAGTGCTTCTCGAGGCTCCACTCTCCCCCCTGAATAAGGAAGGCCCCCTTAGCTCTGCCAGGCACTGGACAGGGGTTAGCTCTGTAACTGTGTAGAGCCAAGTGTAGTGTGATGTAGTAGTAGGCACTTCTAGGCCCCTTCCCGGCTACTGGATCACTCCAGTGCTTCGGGTACTACGGACCCTCTGCCATCCATTGCAGCAGAGCCGTTTCATGAGCGGGGGGGCTAAGCGCAGTTCTTTGAATCAAAAGTGGAATGAAATCGATTCTTTTTTAGATATCAAAATCCAAATCGGATAGGATAGATGGATCTATCTTTCTATTCATATATCTTACTCAAAAAAATGGATTTTGATAGTAAAGTAGCGTAGCAAGAAGCCCCAAATCCTTGATTTGGCCAGGAAAGACTGCACTGCTTTGGGCCCAGGAAGCGAAGGGAATGAGCTCGGCTGCTTCTCCTCCACACTTCTTTTTTTCCGTGCCCGTTCCGCATGCGCTTCGCGCGCCATTGGCGCTTTGCTCTCCTCTTATTCTTCATTGGACGGTTCGGATGGACTTCGCCGTTCTTTCCCAACTAAAATAGAAAAGGCTGTATCACATCGAGATGTCGATTCGTTTTCCGCCCCCAATGAGATGGGGAATTTGTAACCCCCTATTTATACTTTTTGGCCCTTCATCTTTCTGAATCGAGACCCGGCCCCGCTCGCGTCGTTCCAACAACCGGCAGGGAGCACCTCAGTATACGATCGCGCGCAGTAACTGGGAGTCCTATTACACCTAAGGCCAACTTCAATTCACCAAACCAAGGTTCATCTCGTGTAGTGATTGTGGACTCGTACAAGGATATTGAGTAGACGGTTGATGTATCAGACTCGACCCTATCTTTCGTAGCATGCATTCCCATCCGTGTCGCAACTGATTCGGTAAGCTACGTGTCCGGTGCACGGAGAACTGCCTTCGGTCTCCCAAACTGACTTACTCGTGGCAACCTTCCGGCCGCCCAACGACCTATAACGCTAGTCACTACTCCCACTGGGGCTAGGAAGTAAGCCCCACAACCCAAAGCGGCGAAGAACAAATAGAATTTGCTACAAAAGCCGGCTAACGGGGGTATTCCTGCGTATGAGAACATAGTAATGGAGAAGGTAATAGCCGAAATAGGATTCGTTTTGGCTAGAGCGCCCAAATCCGCTATATATTTGACACGGGTTTGCCGTAATGCTGAAACTATGGCGAATGCATCTATCGTCATTGATGCATAAATAAAGATACCAATTAGTAGTGATTGAATTCCTTCTATGGTTCCACATGAGAAACCAGTACGAATATAACCTACATGTCCAATTGAACTATGAGCTAGAAGTCTTTTGACTTTCGTTTGGGCCATGGCGGCCAGTGCTCCTAAGATCATAGAAGCAATGCTGCAGAAAAAGAAGATTTGTTGCAATGTAGCTCCATAGGAACCATAAATAGAAACACGTGAAATATTAGCAAAAATAGAGATTTTAGGCGCAATAGAAAGGAATGCTGTAACCGGGGTGGGTGAACCCTCATAGATATCAGGTGCCCACATATATAGAGTCAAAAGAGATATGGAGTCCGAAGGGGAGGGGGGTTTTCTTCGGGGCTCGAGAGATGGAATAGATAGGGCCCCACAAGTTTTGAATTCGCCGCTGGGGAATTCACACGAAAGGGAACGAGGAATTCTCAACGAAAAAAGTGCTCTCTGAACCGAACGTGAAAGTCGTTTTCCATCAGACGGCTGTTCCCCTAACTCTACTCTCGACTTGGATTATATATCCAAAAAGGTCCGCTCTCGGCCATTCCACACGCTGCCTAGCAGAGGCGTGGTTATCTGAAGTGGATTCTCTCTTTTGTAGTAGATGCCGAACCTGCTGCCCCATTGACTAAGAAGGGGGCGGGCGCAGCAGCTACATGGACCCCTTCCTTTCTGTTGTTGCCAGCGCTTTCCCGGGCCGAGCCGGAATTTTGGATTCTAAAGGGCAGGCAAAGCCCGAAGGCTGCTATCCCAATAGGCCAGCGGGCGGAACGAGGAGAGGGCCCGGCAATCATACCACCGCGGTCGAAAAAGCGTTTTCCTTCCCCCGCCGCATCTCCCTCCCTTCGTCGAGCCTTTCCTTTAATGGTTGGGGGAAGCATTCCCTTATCTGAACTTGGCGGGCATTCTTTCCAGCCTTAGTCAAATAGGGGGTGGGTTTGGTTTGAACATAGGCTCAAACATGATTTGAAGGGTCCTAGCTACGCCATGCGTTCAATACAAAATCTGGAAAGCTGCAGGGATGACAAAAAGAGGGCGCTTTCCTGTGTTGCACTGAAAAAAAAGGACCGAAGATAAGAGCATCTTCTCTTAGGTTTCTTCCTCCCGCGCCCGCCGCCGCCCGGCCCGCGTTAGAGGGGAAGATTAGCAAAGCGGGAAAAGACAGAGGGAAGGGGAGCAGCATCTTATTCTCTTCGCGAGAACTTCAGGATCGGGGAAGCATTCGGAACGGGCTCCGCGTTCATTTCGTTGGCAGAAACGACCCAATCCATTCGGGGCTTCGGGGAACCCAAAAACGAAGTCTTTTGACTTGATTCATAGATAGAATCAATGATAGATAGACAAGAGATAGATACGCGATATATATTTCTCTAAAAAAAAAGAGGGGCGAAGCGAATAGACATCCCTTTAGATGTCTATGTATCCTTTATCATCTCCCGATTCTTTTTTCTATCGTTATATCTGCTCTCTTTCAAAAAAATGGAGAGATAAAGATCAGATGGATCCTATCCCCTATATCGAACACTCATTCCTATCTATTGATAGAAAGATCTTCGTCAAATACCGGACTTTGCCTATTTTTTTAGGAATTCCTCATATCCAAGGCAGCTTATCACAAGCACCCCACCCCATACGACTAGTTGGGGGGCTGTTCGCCTTTTGAATCAAACAAAGTAAGTAGTAGGGCTTCATAGCGACTTTCATTCTAAAGGAAAGCGAAGACCCAACCTTTAGTCAATAGGAGCCCTACTTCCCTCTTTGTGATCTCATCACTTCAA